TGGATCGAATCTTTATTATTCTCTTATTTATTATTTGTCTCTACTATTTAGGCCGAATGCCCTCACCTATTTTTACTAAGAAACTGAACGAAACCTCAGAAACGAAAGAAAGTGAGGACGAAACAGAAGAAACGAAAGAAAGTGAGGACGAAACAGATGTAGAAATAGAAAATAAGTCCGAAACGAAGGAGACTAAACAGGAAGAAGAGGGATTCACCGAAGAAGATCCTTCTCCTTCCCTTTTTTCGGAAGAAAAGGAGGATCCGGACAAAATGGATGAAACGGAAAAGATCCGAGTGAATGGAAAGGACAAAACAGAAGCATACTATAAAAATAGCCCAACTTCTTATTCTGGCAATCAAGATATTTCGAAGTTAGAAATACTTAAAGAAGAAAAGAAAAACCTATTCTGGTTTGAAAAACCCCTTCGTTCTCTTCTTTTCGACTATAAACGTTGGAATCGTCCAACGCGATATATACAAAACGATCGATTGGAAAATGCGGTAAGAAATGAAATGTCACAATATTTTTTTGATACATGTCAAAACGATGGAAAAAAAAGAATTTCTTTTACATATCCACCCAGTTTATCTATTTTCTGGCAAATGTTACAAAGAAAGATTTCTTTGTCTACAACAGAAAAATTATTATACGATGAACTATACAATTATTGGATTTATACCAACGAACAAAAAAAAAACAGCTTAAGCAATGAATTTGCTAATAGAATTGCAGTTCTAGACAAAGGACTTTTTTATATAGATGGACTCGATAAAAAAACTCAATTATGCAATGAGAAAACTAAAAAGGAATATTTGCCAAAAATAAATGATCCTTTCTTAAATGGACCCTATCGTGGAATAATCAAAAAATGCTTTTCACCCTCTATTATAAATGAAACTGCAGTCAAAAATTGGATAGATGGCATTTTTATAAATAAGATTCATAGTATTCTTCAGAATGATTATTTTATGGCGGAGGACAATGTTTTTCCTGACAAGGAATTTGAACAGACAAAAGATACATTAAAAAAAAAAGAAATATCAAAAGAAATTAGGCATTTCATGCCTTTAATGAGTCCATTTTCTAGGGAATCAACATTCAATCGGAAAGGCATTTATCTAGAAGAAGAACAAATTGGTTCAGAAGATCAAGAACAATTTTTCCAATTTTTAGTTGATGCAATCATAGGACTAAAAAGAAATAAGAAATTCAAAAAAAAAGCTATTGGAATAACAGAAATTAGTAAACAAGTTCCATGCTGGTCATACAAATTAATTGATGAGGAAGAGCAGCAAGAAACCGCAAATGAGGGCGATGCACCAATCGATTATGAAATTCGCTCAAGAGACTCTAAACGTGTCGTTCTTTTTGATCAGAACGATTATTTTATGGCGGAGGACATTGATATTCCTATAACTAACACCAAACCGGATGAGGAAAAAGTCGAAGTAGCTTTGTTCCTTTATCTACCATACTCGGATTTTAATCGAGACCTAATAAAAGGTTCTATGCGAGTTCAAAGACGTAAAATAGTTATTTGGGAATTATTGCAAGCACATGCACATTCACCCCTTTTTATAGACAGAATAGAACACTGGCTTTTTCGTGATATTAAAAGATTAATTAGATTAATTCAACGGATTTTAAAAAAAAAGATAGAAAAAAAAAGCGAATTTCAAATTTCTGATTATTCTAAAAATTCTAAAAAAGACAAGGAAGAGATACGACTAGAAATAGCTGAAACCTGGCAGAACTTTCCGTATGGTCCAGAACTAAGAGGTTTGACATTAGTAACCCAATCAATTCTTAGAAAATATATTCGATTACCTTTACTCATAATAGCAAAAAATATAGGTCGTCAATTCTTATTCCAACGCCCTGAGTGGTCTGAGGATTTCGAAGAGTGGAAGAAAGAAAAACATTTTAGATGTACCTATAATGGTGTTCCGTTATCAGAAACAGCATTTCCTGAAGACTGGTTAACCGAGGGTATTCAGATAAAGATAGTATTTCCTTTTTGCCTAAAACCTTGGCATAGATCGATGCTAAGACCTTCTAATCAACATAAAATGAAAAAACAAAAAAAAAAAGATCCATTTTCTTTTTTAACGGTTTGGGGAATGGAAACTGACGTTCCTTTCGGTGTCGCCCTAGAACAGCCCCCTTTTTTTAAACCTATTTTTAGAAAACTCGACAAAAAAATTCGAAAATTAAAAAAGAAAGTTCAAAAATTAAAAAAGAAAGTTCAAAAAATTTGCAAAGAAAAAACCGAATTTTTTCTAACTGTTCCAATTCAAAGAATAAAAAAAAAAATTTTAAGGATAAGTCCAATTCGAGGATTTGGATTGAGAGACGAATCCATTGAAATTGAAAAAAAAAAAGAAAAAGATTCGGCAATCAATCCAAATATAGTTCATGAATCATCCATTCAAGACGAATTCATGAAGGAGATAATTTATTCAGATCCAGAATTAGAACAACAAAAAAAGGATCTGATTAATAGAACTGTGTTATTGCACAGGACAATAAAAACTACAAAAGAAAAAATAACTCCAATTAGTCAGCCTAATAAAACACATTCTTTTTATGGTACTCAAAATGTTGAATCACCCCAAAATATTGGTCAGATATTAAAAAGACAAAATACTCGATTAATTCGTAAATCCAATTATTTTAAAAAATTTTTTAAGGACAGGTTATTCGTAGATCTATTTCTCTATATTATTAATATTCCCCGAATTAATATAGAATTTTGTCTTGAATCAACAAAGAAATTTTGTGAAAAACGCTTTGACAATAATGAAAAAATTCAAGAAAGGGTTGAGAAAAAAAAAACACACACAATTCAATTCCTAAAATCCATTTTATCTTTTGTTAGTCATATTAAAAAGATTAAAAAGATTAAAAAGAATTCAAAGGTTCTTTCAGATTTCTCTTTTTTGTCACAAGCATATGTATTTTATAAATTATCACAAGTCGAAGTTATCAACTTATACTTATATAAGTTAAAGTCTATCTTTCAATATCGTGGAACGTTTTTATTTCTAAAAAATGAAATAAAAAAAGATTTTGGAACACAAGTAATAACTTCTTCTAAGTTAAAACCTAAAAAACTTCAAAATTCTGGACGGACTCAATGGAAAAACTGGTTAAAATTAAAAAGTCATTATCAATATGATTTATCTCAGCTAAAATGGTCGCAATTAGGACCACAAAAATGGCGCAATCGCGTCACTGAATATTGTGAGGTTGAAAAGCAAAAATTACAAAAAAACAAAAGAAATTCAGATAAAAAAGACAAATTACTTAATGCTAAAAATAAAAAAAATGCCGAAAACTTTTTATTGCTCGATCAAAAAGATAATTTTACAAAAACCGATAAATATAATATTTTAGCGTATAATTTTATTTTTTATGAAGATAAGAAGGATTCATATAGTTATGGCGAACCATTGCAAGTAAATAAAAACCAAGAATTTTTTGATACTTCTAATTATTATTTATCTACAAACAAATTAATTGATATGTGGTGGAGTATCCCTATTACTAATTATTTAGGAATAAAACGTATTTCGGATATAGAGAAAAACAAAAATAGAAAATCTTTTTTTGATTGGAAAATTATCCATTTTTCTCTTAGACAAAGAATGGACATTGAAGCTTGGATGAATATTAGTAGCAGGAGTACTGAAAATAATAAGACTGAAACGAAAAATTCTAAAATTGTTGATAAAATTGAAAAGAAACATCTTTTTTACCGCACAATTTATCAAGAAATTAACCCCCCCAAAATCTCTTTTGATTGGATGGGAATGAATGAAGAATTACTAAGTGATCCTATATCTATATCGAATCTGGAATTTTGGCTCTTCCCCAAATTTTTTTTAAGTTTGAAAGAGTACAAAAAAAGTCTTTTTTCCAATTGTAATGGAATTGAGAATTTTAGCGAAAAAAAAAAAAGACATAGAACGAAAAAAAAAAATCCTTTTACAACATCTAGAATATTAAATAAAAAAAAAATGATGGAATTAGAAAATAGGAATCAAGGCGAAAAAGAAGTCATAAGTCAAAGAGATTCCGGATCCGATGTTCAAAAAAATGTTGAATTTGTTATCTCAAAGCACCAAAAAGATATTCTAGAAAAGTATATAGAATCAGATATTAAAGATCGTAGGAATAGGAAAAAAAAACAAAACAAGAGTGTTACAGAAGACGAACTCGATTCCTTCCTTAAAAGATATTTGATTTGTCAATTCATCTGCGAGGATAATTCTTTGAATAATAAATTGCTCGAGAATATCAAACTCTACTTATTCCTGCTTAAATTCCCAAATCCCAGAGAAATTACAGTAGCCTCGATTGACAGAGGAGAAATGCCTCTGAATATAATGCTGAGTCAGCCAACTTTTTCACCATTCCTAAAAGGCGGACTCTTTTTTATTGACCCCATTCGTCTGTCTGTAAAGGGCAAGGGACAATTTCTTTTGTACCAAACCATAGGTATTTCATTGATTGATAAAAGTAAACACAAAAAAAATAAAAAAAGAAAGATCGACAGTATTAATAAGAAGAATCCAGATGAATGGATTCCAAGGTATGAATATGAATTTGATTTACTTGTTCCTGAAACTATTTTATCGCCTAGGCGTCGTAGAAAATGGAGAATTCTAATGTGTTTGAATTCAAGTAATAATAATGGTATGTATAGGAATGCATTATCTTATAACAGGAATCATATAAACAACTGTAGTCAAATTTTTGATGAAAACAAAGATCTTAGACACGAAAACAATACAGTTATAAACTATAAAGTCTTTCTTTGGCCTAATTATCGACTAGAAGATTTAGCATGTATGAATCGTTATTGGTTTGATACTAATAATGGCAGTCGTTTTAGTCTATTAAGAATACGTATGTATCCACGATTTAAAATAGATTTATGAGAATTTTATATATTCACTATTATCTACTAGATAAATAGACAGAATGCCTGCATGTCTTGGCTTCAATTCTGATATATGATAATAATTTGATTTGATGACGTATCAATTAAATTAGATTTATAAAGGAATCAACAGAATTGTTAAAAAAAAATAAGAAAATGTGTATACCAGTTTTAAAAGCTGGCATTATTATTACTGATCGATAAATTTTCATATTTAGTAGTAAGGAAGGTTAAGAATTTATGAACAAAAATGCATTTATATCCTCGATTTCAAAAGAGGAAAACAGGGGATCTGTTGAATTTCAAGTTTTCTGTTTTACCACTAAGATACAAAGACTTACGTTACATTTGGAATTACATAAAAAAGATTATTCATGTCAGAGAGGTATACGAAAAATTCTAGGAAAACGTCAACGCCTGCTGGTTTATTTATCAAAGAAAAATGGAGTACGTTATAAAGAATTAATCCGTGAATTGAACATTCGAGAGCTAAAAACGCGTTCATTTTAAGAGTTTTGTTGTTTTGAATTATTTGATTTTTTATATCTTGAATTTTTATGAACTTTTTTCAATTCATGTCAAAATGAATTCCGGAAAGAATAAATTGGAACAAAACCTATGACTGTACCAACTACAAGAAAAGACCTCATGATAGTTAATATGGGCCCTCACCACCCATCAATGCATGGCGTTCTACGACTTATTCTTACTTTAGACGGTGAAGATGTTATTGACTGTGAACCTATATTAGGTTATTTACACAGAGGGATGGAGAAAATTGCTGAAAACCGAACAATTATACAGTATCTTCCTTATGTAACACGTTGGGATTATTTAGCTACTATGTTCACAGAAGCAATAACGGTAAATGGACCCGAGCAATTGGGCAATATTCAAGTACCTAAAAGAGCTAGCTATATCAGAGTTATTATGTTGGAGTTAAGTCGTATAGCTTCTCATTTGTTATGGCTCGGCCCTTTTATGGCAGATATTGGGGCGCAGACCCCTTTTTTCTATATTTTCAGAGAAAGAGAATTAGTATATGATTTATTTGAAGCTGCCACCGGTATGAGAATGATGCATAATTTTTTTCGTATTGGAGGAATAGCTGCCGATCTACCTTATGGATGGATAGATAAATGTTTCGATTTTTGTGATTATTTTTTAACGGGACTTGCTGAATACCAGCAACTGATTACGCGAAATCCTATTTTTTTAGAACGAGTTGAGGGAGTTGGCTTTATTTCCGAAGAAGAGGCAATAAACTGGGGCTTATCAGGACCAATGCTACGATCTTCCGGAATACAATGGGATCTTCGTAAAGTTGATCATTATGAGTGTTATGATGAATTTGATTGGGACGTCCAATGGCAAAAAGAAGGGGATTCATTAGCTCGGTATTTAGTACGAATAGGTGAAATGGCAGAATCCATAAAAATTATTCAACAAGCTCTAGAACGAATTCCGGGGGGTCCCTATGAGAATTTAGAAATTCGACGCTTTGATAGGATAAAATATCCTGAATGGAATGATTTTGACTATCGATTCATTAGTAAAAAACCGTCTCCTACTTTTGAATTGTCGAAACAAGAACTTTATGTAAGAGTCGAAGCCCCAAAGGGAGAGTTGGGCATTTTTTTGATAGGGGATCAGAGTCTTTTTCCTTGGAGATGGAAAATTCGCCCACCCGGTTTTATCAATTTGCAAATTCTTCCCCAGTTAGTTAAAAAAATGAAATTGGCTGATATTATGACAATATTAGGTAGCATAGATATCATTATGGGAGAAGTTGATCGTTGAAATGATAATTGATACAACAAAAATACAAAATATCAACTCTTTTTATAGATTGGAAGCCTTAAAAGAGATTTATGGGACTATATGGATACTTTTCCCTATTTTGATTCTTGTATTGGGAATCACAATAGGCGTACTAGTAATTGTATGGTTAGAAAGAGAAATATCCGCGGGTATCCAACAACGTATTGGACCTGAATATGCCGGCCCTTTGGGAATTCTTCAAGCTTTAGCAGACGGAACAAAACTTCTTTTTAAAGAAAACCTTCTTCCATCTAGAGGGGATACACGTTTATTTAGTATCGGACCCTCTATAGCCGTCATATCAATTCTACTAAGTTATTCAGTAATTCCTTTTGGGTATCATCTTGTTCTAGCGGATCTTGGTATTGGTGTTTTTTTATGGATCGCTATTTCAAGTATTGCTCCGATTGGACTTCTTATGTCAGGATATGGATCAAATAATAAATATTCCTTTTTAGGTGGTCTACGGGCTGCTGCTCAATCAATTAGTTATGAAATACCATTAACTCTATGTGTGTTATCAATATCTCTACGTGTGATTCGTTAAGACATACGTCTTTTTAGGCTTCTAAGAAAGACTGTTGCATTTCTACGCAACGTATTAAATGGATCTCCTCATTTTTTGATTTTCACTTCTAGGGGTGATAAATTAAACCGGATAGTTAGATGAGTTAAAAAAACAGCTTATAAATTTGCCGTAAAAAAAACCTCATTTCCTATGTACAGGGGTTAAGCGAAAATAAGCATAAGCAGTCAAGACTGTTTATCCCCAAGATAAATTTTAAATTATAACTTGAAGCGGGTTGCAAAATTTTTTATGGAGTTTTGACTATAAATAAAAACAACCATATTATGATATAGATTGAGTAAAAAGAAGTGGATGATTAGGAACACCAAAGTACACAAAGGATTCGTAATAGAGATTATGTAAGTTATTCTAAGTTTACATAAACGAAATAGTAATTGAGGCTTTTAATTGGTAGAAATTATCAAGCAGTACTCCCCAAAATTCCGATCCAGAGTATGCTCCTATCCACCCATTAAGTAAATAACTATCAGGAACGAAGTAATCCTTTCACTTTTTTAAGCCTAAATAAAAGAAAAAATAAGAATACAATAAATAAAAAAATCTACGAAAAATTTGAAATAAAGAAACTCTTTTTTTAGATATACATTCCATAATTCATGGAAATATCCTTTTTGTTATGTCATAAATCATGAATGACTGTTTAAATCTAAAAAAAGTGCATTTTTTCTTTTTATTCATATAAAGGAGTATCTTACTCAAAGATTAAGTTATTACTCAAAAAGTATTGCGTCAGTCAAAGGATGAGATCTATTCTGAAGCACTTTTCCATTATCGCAGACAGAATTCCATTGGTTTAATTCCGGAGCTTTCGGTTTTTTTTTACTTTATCTATCCGACAAAGATATCCGTAAAGAATAGCGAATCAATCCTTAGATTTATTTATGGCTCTCGAGGAGCCGTATGAGGTGAAAGTCTCATGTACGGTTCTGTAATAGCGATGACAAGAGTGATCTTATCATCGACTATGATTATCTAACAGTTCAAGTACAGTTGACATAGTTGAGGCGCAGTCAAAATATGGTATTTTAGGGTGGAATTTGTGGCGGCAACCTATAGGATTTATTGTTTTTATAATTTCTTCTCTAGCAGAATGCGAGAGATTACCTTTTGATTTACCAGAAGCCGAAGAAGAATTAGTAGCAGGTTATCAAACCGAATATTCAGGTATTAAATTTGGTTTATTTTATGTTGCTTCCTATCTAAATCTACTAATCTCCTCATTATTTGTAACAGTTCTTTACTTGGGTGGTTGGGATTTTTCTATTCCAAATAGAGTCATTCCTGAGTTTTTTGAAATACATAAAAGGGAAGGAGTCTTTGGAACGACATTTAGTATTTTTATTACATTAATGAAAACGTTTTTGTTCTTGTTCATTTCTATCGCAACAAGATGGACTTTACCTAGACTGAGAATGGACCAATTATTAAATCTTGGATGGAAATTTCTTTTACCTATTTCTTTAGGTAATCTATTATTAACAACTTCTTCCCAACTCCTTTCATTGTAAAAAAAGGAAAATTGTTGATACTCACTAGAATTTTTATTTGTATGAAACAAGAGAAAGAAACAAAATATTCTTTTTTATTTTGATATTTACTATATGTTCCCTATGGTAACCGGGTTCATCAATTATGGTCAACAAACAGTACGCGCGGCAAGGTATATAGGTCAAGGTTTTATAGTTACCCTATCTCATGCCAACCGTTTACCTGTAACTATTCAATATCCTTATGAAAAATTGATAACCTCAGAGCGGTTTCGTGGTCGAATACACTTTGAGTTTGATAAATGTATTGCTTGTGAAGTATGTGTTCGTGTATGTCCGATAGATTTACCTGTTGTTGATTGGAAATTGGAAAGAGATATTCGAAAAAAACGATTGCTTAATTACAGCATTGATTTCGGAATCTGTATATTTTGTGGTAATTGTGTTGAGTATTGTCCAACAAATTGTTTATCAATGACTGAAGAATATGAGCTTTCTACTTATGATCGTCATGAATTAAATTATAATCAAATTGCTCTGGGTCGTTTACCAATACCACTAACTGATGATTACACAATTCGAACTATTTTGAATTCACCTCAAACAAAAGAAAAATCTAGGGATTAAAAAAAACTTCCAAATTCTTAAAGAACTCCATTTTTAACGCCCCTTTATTTTTTTTATACTAAAAAAAATTTAATATAGTCAATTTAAATTAAAAAAGTTTCTTGTTTTCTTGGTCAAAAATTTTGAAATTTAATGAGTCGCTATTCTATTGATTGGTGAAAAAAATGTGTATTAAAAATAGGGTTACTGTAATGGTTTTAAATAGTTGTTATTTAGAACTACTTTATTAATTACAAAAAACAGAAAAAATGCAATGGGTCCAAAAATTGGACTCCTAAAAAGTCGTACACATTAGGATTTAACAATTAGTAAAGGCACGAATCTTTGTTCCTGTTCAATTCAATAAGATCATGAAACATTCTGATTTTTTATCTCTTATTTTATATATAATGGATTTACCTGGACCAATACATGATTTTCTTTTAGTCTTTCTGGGAACAGGTCTTATATTAGCGAGTCTAGGAGTAGTATTATTTAACAATACAATTTTTTCCGCCTTTTCATTAGGGTTGGTTCTTGTTTGTATATCTTTATTTTATATTCTTGCCAATTCGCAGTTTGTAGCTTCTGCACAACTCCTTATTTATGTGGGAGCTATGAATGTTTTAATAATATTTGCTGTAATGTTCATGAATGGGCCAGAATATGACACAAATTTACGTCTGTGGACTGTTGGGGACAACATTACTTCGTTGCTTTGTACAAGTCTGTTTTTTTCATTAATTAGTATTACTCTAAATACCTCATGGTATGGTATTATTTGGACTACAAAATCAAACCAGATTCTAGAACAAGATTTGATAACTACTAGTCAACAAATCGGAATTCATTTAGCAACAGATTTTTTTCTTCCCTTTGAACTCATTTCAATAATTCTTTTAGTTGCTTTAATAGGCGCAATTGCTATCGCGCGTCAATATCAATAATTTCTTTTTAAAACTAGAAAAAAAAAGAGTCTTTTATCATATCCAGCATATCCATTTACATTAAATTCTATTCGGATTCGTTTATAAACTTTGAGTTAGATTTCTTATTACCAACATCTTTTTTGCTTTAAAAATGTTCCATTTTATTTGAACTTATGGTATTCTAGTCAATCAAATAGGTTTAATTGTTGTTCAGATTGAAATGCATTAAATATAAATTTATATTCATAAGGAGTTGATCAATGATGCTCGAACATGTACTTGTTTTGAGTGCTTATTTATTTTCTATTGGAATCTATGGATTAGTCACGAGTCGAAATTTAGTTCGGGCTCTGATGTGTCTTGAACTTATATTGAATGCAGTTAATCTAAATTTTGTAACATTTTCTGATTTTTTTGATAGTCGCCAATTAAAAGGAAATATTTTCTCAATTTTTGTTATAGCTATTGCAGCCGCTGAAGCAGCAATTGGGCTTGCTATTGTTTCTTCAATTTATCGTAACAGAAAATCAAATCGTATCAATCAATCTAATTTATTGAATAAATAGTTTTTTTTATTCTCTATATTATTCTAAATATTATTATTATATTCTATATAAATAGAAATTTGAATTTGAAGTTCCATTTAGATTATTAGGTATCGAACTTTAAGCTAAAAAAGAAATAGAAAATGTAAAAAGTCAAAGTATTTTGGACTCGTTTTCTATTTCTTTTTTAGTAAGTTGCCAATCCAAGCCAGAAGTAAATAGCTTCCAAAATTCTGGTAAATCGTTGATTCGTCTGGTATTTTAATATGTCCTTCATTTACTTTACTATAAACTAGATCGAAAATTCAACTTAATGAAAAAAAATTAAAGATCCTATGTCACATTCAGTAAAGATTTATGATACATGTATAGGGTGTACTCAATGTGTTCGAGCTTGCCCCACAGATGTATTAGAAATGATACCTTGGGACGGATGTAAGGCTAAACAAATAGCTTCTGCCCCAAGAACTGAGGACTGTGTTGGTTGTAAGAGATGCGAATCCGCTTGTCCAACAGATTTTTTAAGCGTTCGAGTTTATTTATGGCATGAAACAACGCGGAGTATGGGTCTAGCTTATTGATACGTTCCAGAAAATTTCATTTGAATCCATTTATTCAATTTTGATTTTTTTACTGAAAAAAACCCGCACCCGAAAAGAAATTTCTTTTCGGGTGCGGGTTTTTTTGGCCCAAGTGTATCTTGTCTTTACCACGAATTCTTTTCCTTGGTTAACAACAATTGTCGTTTTACCCATATTTGCAGGCTCTTTAATTTTAATTCTCCCCCATAGAGGAAATAAGGCAACTCGGTGGTATACAATAGGCATATCTACTATAGAGCTACTTCTGACAACCTATGCGTTTTGTTATCATTTCCAACCGGACGACCCATTAATCCAACTGGCCGAAGATTATAAATGGATCGACTTTTTTGATTTCCACTGGAAATTAGGAATAGATGGACTTTCCATAGGACCCGTTTTACTAACGGGATTCATTACTACTTTAGCTACTCTAGCGGCTTTTCCAGTTACTCGGGATTCCCAATTATTCCACTTTCTGATGTTAGCAATGTACAGTGGTCAAATGGGCTCATTTTCATCCCGAGACCTTTTACTTTTTTTCATAATGTGGGAATTAGAATTAATTCCTGTTTATCTACTTTTATCCATGTGGGGAGGAAAGAAACGTCTCTATTCCGCTACTAAATTTATTTTGTATACGGCTGGGGGTTCCATTTTTCTATTAATGGGAGTTTTGGGTGTTGGTTTATATGGTTCTATTGAACCTACCTTAAATTGGGAAACATTAGTTAATCAATCGTATCCCCTGGCATTCGAAATTATCTTATATATTGGATTTTTTATTGCTTTTGCTGTAAAATTACCAATTATACCTTTACATACATGGTTACCAGATACCCATGGGGAAGCTCATTACAGTACTTGTATGCTTCTAGCGGGAATCTTATTAAAAATGGGAGCATATGGGTTGGTTCGAATCAATATGGAATTATTACCTCATGCCCATTCGCTATTTTCGCCTTGGTTGATAATAATAGGCACAGTGCAAATAATCTATGCCGCTTTAACATCTCCTGGACAACGCAATTTAAAAAAAAGAATAGCCTATTCCTCTGTATCTCACATGGGTTTTATAATTATAGGAATTAGTTCTATAACTGAAACGGGACTTAATGGAGCTATTTTACAAATAATTTCCCATGGATTTATTGGTGCTGCACTTTTTTTCTTAGCGGGAACTAGTTACGATCGAACACGTCTTGTTTATCTCGACGAAATGGGCGGAATAGCTATTCCAATGCCAAAAATTTTTACACTATTCAGTAGTTTTTCCATGGCATCCCTTGCATTACCGGGCATGAGTGGTTTCATTGCAGAATTCATAATCTTTTTGGGGATAATTACAAGCCAAAAATTACTTTTAATGCCAAAGATACTAATTTCTTTTGGAATGGCAATTGGAATGATATTAACTCCTATTTATTCATTATCTATGTTACGTCAAATGTTTTATGGATATAAGTTATTTAATATTACAAACTCTTATTTTTTTGATTCTGGTCCACGAGAATTATTTGTTTCGACTTCTATCTTTCTACCTGTAATAGGTGTTGGCGTTTACCCGGATTTCGTTCTTTCATTATCCGCTGAGAAGGTAGAAGCTATTCTATCAAACTTTTTTCTAGATAAGTTTCATTTCATTAAATGAAATGAAAAAGGAGTCGTCTTTATCTTTCTATTTATAGATTTGTAAGAAGAACGACGGAATTCTAATTCGGGCATTTTAGACATTTGTGAGAACCATCTTAATGGTTCTCACCTGTTTATAAGTTGATAAGAAACACCTCGGCCTATGTTTGTATTCGTAAAGTCTTTGCTTCAATTAAATTAGAATATTCATTTAATTTAGAAGGAACCATAACTATGTAGCCCTATTCCTAAGAGATTGACTCCAAAATAGCATATCCAAATTATAAGAAAGCCTATAAAAGCTACAATTGCAGAATTTGTACCCTGAACAATTTTATTTGTTCTAATATGTAAATAAATTGCAAATACAGTCCAAGTAATAAATGCCCAAGTTTCCTTTGGGTCCCAATTCCAATATGAGCCCCACGCTTCATTTGCCCATACTGCTCCTGAAAGAATACCTATGGTTAAAAGGATAAATCCTAAACTAATAACACGATAACTCCAATGATCCAGTTGGTCAATCAATTGAGATCTATAATAATTTTTAACAGAAAAAGCTGAAACGCTTTCTAAAATATTGTCTTTTTTGTTCATGTGTGGAATTTTACTGAATAAAAAGGATTCGTTTAATAAATGTTTTCTTTTATCAAAAAGGGTTATTATATCTTTTTGAAATAGAATGATTAGAAGTGCTACTGATAACAACGATCCGCATAAAAGAGCGGCATAAGCCAGTACCATCATACTTACGTGCATCATTAACCAATGGGATTGAAGAGCGGGTACTAATCTTGAAGATTGTTGCATTTCCGTTAACAGGCCTGAAGTAGCAAACCCTTGGGTAAAAATAGCACTTGGTGCAGTTATTGCACTTAAATTCTTTTTTCGGTTTTTAAAATATGGAATCATATGAATAATGTAAAAACTCCAGGAAAGGAAGATTAATGATTCATATAGATCACTTAATGGGAAATGTTTCCAATAAACCCAACGCGTAATTAATAATCCCGTTAGGGATAAAAAAGTAACTATCATGCCTTTTTCTAATGAATTATATAGCCGTACTTTTTCATTGACTACAAAAGTTATCAAATGGAGTGTAATTACAACGGAAACCGTTGAAAACGAAATATGAGTCAAAATACGTTCTAAAGTCGAAAATATCATATAAAACTCTATCTATACATATATAAAAAAGAAATACTTCAATTAAAAATTATCAAATGAAAATATGAAAGAAATTCAATTTCGAATTATTATTCATTATGGTCTCGAGAACTGTTCAAGTCTTTTGATAATTTTTAAGATGCCATGCCGCCACTCGGACTCGAACCGAGATGCTCTCGCACTGCTTCCTAAGAGCAGCGTGTCTACCAATTTCACCATAGCGGCTTGTTTGAAATCATAATAGTCTTTTTTTATTCAATCGTCGAGAGTCATTTTTTTTTAGAAAACAATAAATTTTTCAATTTTAATAAATACAAAATAGTCATTTCAGTTTTAAATCAGTTTTAAATTATGACGAAATTAAAACTGAAATTTCGTCATAATTTAGGATGTTAATTTGTTCTGTTAGGATCTTTTTTTTGAATCAGGTCCATTCTGATTATTTGAAGGTTGGAGTCCTTTTTTTTAGTACAAGAAGGTTGGAGTCCTTTTTTTTAGTACAGTAAAACTGTTTGAATTCCCAAAAACTGGTTGAATTCCCAGTATAAAGAGATTTTGCTAACGAAAAAGCTTTTAACGCCGCCCAATACCCCTTCTTTTTCCACAAATTTTTACGAATACGCTTTTTGGAAATAGAAGTACGTTTTTTTGGAACTGCCATTGCAAATTAAATTTATTCTTCATTCTTATCGTTGGATGTGAAAGACATCTATTGTTTTAAAAAATCTTTGTTTCTTATTCATTATCTATGTATTTATATTCTAGGCGATAACCAAATTATTTAATAAACAATTTTTAAAAATTGTTTATTAAATAATAATAGGGGTTAAACAAACTATTTTATGATCCAGAGACTATTCATAACTAAATTCACATTATAAATTCAAAATTATTATTAATTAATGACTAAAAATGTCACCTTATATCTATTCTCTAGTTTATTTTTGTTGTGTTGTATTTAATTTGAATTTATATGGACATAAAAAACCACGCCAACAAAATTTAAAACCCACTACTTACTTAATCTTTATTGAAAAAGTTTACTTTAGTTTTTTGAAAACATCTCGACTTTTTCGATATTTTTTTTATTTGTACTGGAAAAGAATCCAAAATTGTTGTGTACAACGGGTTAATAATTCCGAATTACTAATTTATTTGTATCATTAGAGCTTTAGTAACTCATTTTTATAGTCTATAGACAGATTAGAAATGCTGTAAATATAAAGTAAAGTTTTTTTATCTTCTTTCTACATTTTATATAATTAAAAACTAAGTAGGCATTTTTATGAATCAATTTTATATTTGACCAATAAGAACTTCTTGATTTGAATATGCAAAAAATGCAACATCTATGTATATTAATTTAGTGTTATTATATTTAGTGATTTTTAATGGATTTCTTTCAAAAGATGACTATTAAAAAAATGCAATTCGAAAAAAAGTTTTATATTATGGAACATATATACCAATATGCATGGATCATATTCTTCATTCCACTCCCAGTTCCTTTCTTAATAGGAATGGGACTTCTCCTTTTTCCAACAGCAATAAAAAATCTTCGGCGGATGTGGGCTTTTTCTAGTATTTCTTTGTTAACTATAGCTATGATTTTTTCGATGACGCTGGCGATTCAACAAATAAATAGTAATTCCATTTATCAATATGTATGGTCTTGGACTATTAATAATGATTTTTCTTTTGAATTTGGCTATTTGCTTGATCCACTTACTTCTATTATGTTAGTCTTAATAACTACTGTTGCAATTTTGGTTCTTATTTATAGCGATAATTATATGTGTCATGATCAGGGATATTTAAGATTTTTTGCTTATATGAGTTTTTTCAATACTTCCATGTTAGGATTAGTTACTAGTTCAAATTTAATACAAATTTATATTTGTTGGGAATTAGTTGGAATGTCTTCGTATCTATTAATAGGGTTTTGGTTTACACGCCCCATTGCCGCGAATGCTTGTCAAAAAGCGTTTGTGACTAATCGTGTAGGCGATTTTGGCTTATTATTAGGAATTTTAGGTCTTTATTGGGTAACAGGCAGTTTCGATTTTCGTGATTTGTTTGAAATATTTACTAACTTAATAAAAAATCATGAAGTTAATCTTTTATTTTGTATTTTCTGTACTTTCTTCTTATTTTCTGGTGCAGTTGCAAAATCTGCCCAATTTCCCCTTCATGTATGGTTACCCGATGCTATGGAGGGGCCTACTCCGATTTCAGCTCTCATACATGCTGCGACCATGGTCGCAGCTGGGATTTTTCTAGTTGCTCGTCTTTTTCCTCTTTTCATAGTTATACCTTATATACTCTATGTAATCGCTTTTATAGGTATAATAACTGTATTTTTAGGAGCTACCTTAGCTCTTGCTCAAAAAGATATTAAGAGAAGTTTAGCTTATTCTACAATGTCTCAATTGGGTTATATGATGTTAGCCCTAGGTATGGGTTCTTATCGAGCTGCTTTATTTCATTTGATTACTCATGCTTATTCAAAAGCTTTATTGTTTTTAGGATCCGGATCTCTTATTCATTCAATGGAAATGCTTGTTGGATATTCTCCAGATAAAAGTCAGAATATGGTTCTTATGGGGGGATTAACAAAACATGTTCCAATTACAAAAACTGCTTTTTTAATAGGTACCCTTTCTCTTTGTGGTATTCCGCCTCTTGCTTGTTTTTGGTCCAAAGATGAAATTCTTAATGATAGCTGGTTGTATTCGCCAATTTTTGCAATAATAGCCTATTTCACAGCCGGATTAACCGCTTTTTATATGTTTCGAATCTATTTTCTTACGTTTGATGGGCATTTAAACCTTTATTGTAAAAATTATAGTGGAAAAAAAAACATTTCCCTCTATTCAATGTCTCTGTGGGGTAAAGACGGATTGACAAAAATAAATAAAAAGTTATCTTTAGTTACCTTATTAACAAAGAATGATAATAGAGAAGAGGCTTCCGTTTTTATGAAAAAACCATATAAAATTGACCGACATTTATTAAAAATAATGCGCTCTTTTATTACTATTACTGATACTTATTTTGAAAATAAGAAAATTTCTGCATATCCTTCTGAATCGGACAATACTATGATATTTCCTCTCATTGTATTGATTGTGTTTATTTTTTTCATCGAATTCATTGGAATTCCGTTTAATCAAGAAAGAATAGGATTGGATATATTAACTAAATGGTTAACTCCACCCGTAAATCTTTTACATTCACCTTTGAATAATTCTCTTGATTGGTATGAATTTGCAATAAATGCAACTTTGTCAGTTAGTATAGCTTGTTGCGGAATATTTATAGCTTTTATTTTATATAAACCTAATTATCAAATGAATTCATTAATAAAAAATTTTTTATTAATGAATTCATTTGATAAAAGAGGTCCAAAGAGATTATTTTTAGATAATCTTCAAATTTTCATCCATAATTGGTCTTTTAATCGTGCTTATATTGATCATTTTTATATTTTCTATTTTTTTAAGGGTGTAAGAGGATTGGTTGAGTTAGTTTCTTTGATGGATATGAGGATAGGTGATCGAATTCCGAATGGATTAGGTATTTCAAGCTTTTTTGTAGCCGAAAGTATCAAATCTATCGGAGGGGGTCGCATATCCTCATACCTTTTTTTTTATTTTTTTTATCTAGTCTTTTTTTTATTAATTTATTATTTCTTTTTTTATTAATTTCGAAGATTAGCGCAACCTCTTATTTCTTGCGCGTCTTCAAAAAGGATATCCCGCAATAATAACTAGATTCTTTTGTTCCTTCTTCGATGTTTTTTTCTTTCTTTTTCCCCAAAATGAGATCCATTTGTGTAATGTAACTATATTTTTTTTTTTTTTTTTTTTTTTTTTTTTTCCCTCTTAAAAAATTTTTCCCAATTTACAAAACGTCTAAAAATTTTTTTTTCTGCTCCATTTTTATAACGGATCGATATCCAGATTTTTTTATCATATTTTTTGTTACTCCATGAAATGGAGATATGAATAGGAAAAAATTGAATTGCATTGTTTAATAATGCTCGAGCGTTTTTTATATAGAGTGAAAGATTTTTTTGTATGAATTCTTCGAAAGGATATGTAAAATAAATTCCTCTTTTTAATATTTCCCAAAAAGGGGATAAATAAAAATAAATCTTACTTTGTATTATTTTTGAGAAAGATCGAATACTTTCTCCCAATAATTCATCCCACAGAGTGATGAAGATATAATAAAACAAAGTAATAGTTCTGTGGATTCGTTCCCATTTTATTTTCATAAACTTGTCAGGAAAAACATTGTCCTCCGCCATAAAATAATCATTCTGAAGAATACTATGAATCTTATTTATAAAAATGCCATCTATCCAATTTTTGACTGCAGTTTCATTTATAATAGAGGGTGAAAAGCATTTTTTGATTATTCCACGATAGGGTCCATTTAAGAAAGGATCATTTATTTTTGGCAAATATTCCTTTTTAGTTTTCTCATTGCATAATTGAGTTTTTTTATCGAGTCCATCTATATAAAAAAGTCCTTTGTCTAGAACTGCAATTCTATTAGCAAATTCATTGCTTAAGCTGTTTTTTTTTTGTTCGTTGGTATAAATCCAATAATTGTATAGTTCATCGTATAATAATTTTTCTGTTGTAGACAAAGAAATCTTTCTTTGTAACATTTGCCAGAAAATAGATAAACTGGGTGGATATGTAAAAGAAATTCTTTTTTTTCCATCGTTTTGACATGTATCAAAAAAATATTGTGACATTTCATTTCTTACCGCATTTTCCAATCGATCGTTTTGTATATATCGCGTTGGACGATTCCAACGTTTATAGTCGAAAAGAAGAGAACGAAGGGGTTTTTCAAACCAGAATAGGTTTTTCTTTTCTTCTTTAAGTATTTCTAACTTCGAAATATCTTGATTGCCAGAATAAGAAGTTGGGCTATTTTTATAGTATGCTTCTGTTTTGTCCTTTCCATTCACTCGGATCTTTTCCGTTTCATCCATTTTGTCCGGATCCTCCTTTTCTTCCGAAAAAAGGGAAGGAGAAGGATCTTCTTCGGTGAATCCCTCTTCTTCCTGTTTAGTCTCCTTCGTTTCGGACTTATTTTCTATTTCTACATCTGTTTCGTCCTCACTTTCTTTCGTTTCTTCTGTTTCGTCCTCACTTTCTTTCGTTTCTGAGGTTTCGTTCAGTTTCTTAGTAAAAATAGGTGAGGGCATTCGGCCTAAATAGTAGAGACAAATAATAAATAAGAGAATAATAAAGATTCGATCCATAGAATTTTTGAATTTTAACACCAGAAACTTAAGATAGTTAAATTGTAACACCAGATACTTATTCCATTTCAATTTAGATCTAATGTACTTACTAATAGAATGATTTTGCTGTATCCAAACGAATACGAACCCAACCGATTTCATGAATAAAATGAGACCAATTAACCAACCAACAAAACTACTCGTTACAAATAACATTTTGTTGTTGCATCTAAACATATAAATGTTTACTAATCTGGCTAACATTGAACTTGGAAAAAGAAAATGATTGAATAATTGAAAAATAAGATTATTCAGGAATACACATTGAGTGCTGAGATTACGCATTGAATTTCTGCTAGAATCAAAAAAGTGGTTGTGATTGTTCCAGAAGAAATGAAACAAAAGGTAGGGTAGACATAGGAAAGT